TTTATCTACTAATAGTGGACAAATTGGCGTATTACCAAATCACGCGCCTATTGCCACAGCTGTAGATATAGGTATTTTGAGAATACGCTTTAATGACCAATGGTTAACGATGGCTCTGATGGGCGGTTTTGCTAGAATAGGTAATAATGAGATCACCGTTTTAGTAAATGATGCGGAGAAGAGTAGTGACATTGATCCCCAAGAAGCTCAGCAAACTCTTGAAATAGCGGAAGCCGCCTTGAGGAAAGCTGAAAGTAAGAGACAAACAATTGAGGCAAATCTAGCTCTTAGACGAGCTAGGACACGAGTAGAGGTTCTCAATGTGATTTCGTAACTAGTCGGTGCGCCCGAATCGAATAATCCTAATCCAAAGAATTTTTGTTTATACACATATGGATTCTTCCGATTGAATCCAATCAAATACAATCAAGTGGAATCGGATTCTGATGTAAGGAAAAAAGTTTTAGTTTCAATTCGAAAATCAAATCGAATAGGATAGAAAAGATACAAAATCAGTAAGTAGAAAAACTTATTAGATACCATTGACCATGGTATCTAATAAGTTCTACCTACTATTGGATTTGAACCAATGACTCCCGCCGTATGAAAGCAATACTCTAACCACTGAGTTAAGTAGGTCATTTATCATTATAAGGAGAAAAAAAAAGGACCCCTCCCATTGATGGATTATAAATGCAATAAGACTTCGAAGCAATACCAATCAAAAAGATCAAAGAGATACGATGTTGGATCATGGAATATTCATCTTGACAAGAAATTATCTACATAATATGATAAAATATGTATCACAATCACAAGGGCTATAGCTCAGTTAGGTAGAGCACCTCGTTTACACGTGCGCCAATGTTTTTCAGAAGAGTCCATCATGCAATCAAAGAATTGATCTTTTTGAGAAATCAATGTCTGACTCCAGGATTTTTAGGGAACAAAACAAGAGAACAATAGCCTGACAAATGGTTCGGTTCGATTCAGGTTCCCATTTAGGAACCAAATGGAATCCATCATTGATTTGAGATATTGATAAGGTGAATACCTAGTCTATTCAATGCTAGGCATAATGAGTATAAGGACCTCAAAAATTCTCTTTTTGTCCTATGAACCTTAAGGCGTATGAAGTTTCATATTTGATTCTTTAATCAGGATGATAGAGACTCCATTTAACTTAGGTTAATCTAGGCCAGAAGCAAACCTACGTCAAGATAACCTTTCTTTGAAACACTTTGGTAGTGCTCCTATATCACAATCCAAATAATGAATCCGAGCACGTGGAGCCATTTCCTTATTTTTCTGTCAAGAAAAAAAATATGGTAGACTAACTGATATTTCTAGCAGTTAATGAAAGAGCCCAATGCAAAAAAAAAAAATGCATGTTGGGTCTTTGAAAGAGTTCGAATCATTTTGATAAGAATTAGTTCGATCTCTTTTACCGAGAAGGTCTACGGTTCGAGTCCGTATAGCCCTATAATAATATAATAATCCAAATTGAAATACAAAAAGTTCTATAGTTTTCATTATTACTGTATTTTTTGTTGTTTGTAACCGGTCGCTCGTGGTTGCTTGGTTCATCGAAATAAAATCATTCCCATAAGCTTGCTTATGGGGGGCTCGTTCAGAGCAGAACATAAAACGGAAAACAAAAGCCCATTTCAATCGTTATTTTTTTTTTTTTCGAATCTCGGATAAAGAAACCCATTTTTTTTAGTAATTCATTTTTTTCGTATGTGAATTCCATATTATTTTGCCTCCAAAAATTCACCAAAAATGAGTAGGTATACCAAGGAAAAGAAGTCTCACTAACTCTTTGATTGTGGACAGTAAAGGAGGCAAAATCATGACATGAATCCGGTTAAAAATGAAAACTCCAACCTAACCCCACTCAAATCAAATAGTAAGTCACATGGATATAGGAACGGATTACTGTATTTGTCGACACGTCCGCGTTTGAAAAACGAAGATCTTTTCATAAACAGAAAACAAAATCAAAATATATATAGAAAATAGAATCAAAATCGATTGAATTTCGAATTCGAATATTAAAAATTTCAAAATTCGAAATCAAAATGAGAATTCTATTTGGAATTTTTTTTTTCTAAAAGCCCGAAGCGAGGTGAAAGCAAGAGAGTTTTATTTGTTTTGTTTGTATAAGAGATTTATACTATACTGAAATAAAATCGAAGGAAGCGTAATGAAAATAGGAGTACAATCGAGAAACGAGACATCACAGCAAACAAGTGAAACTGTGTGGTTCGACCAAAATGCATTTTGGTTTTGACTAACCTGTTACCGATGACTTGACAATGAATTCCAATTCGAATCGACGAATTCGGTATATTTTCCCCATTCAAAGGAGTTCGTCTATGTTTCTGCTTTACAAATATGATATTTTCTGGGCATTTCTAATAATATCAAACGTTATTCCTATTTTGGCATTTCTAATTTCCGCAGTTTTAGCCCCGATTAGCAAAGGACCAGAGAAGCT